GGTTGTCTCGAACTGCTTCATAGCATTATCGATTAGAAATGCATTTTCTAGCATTTGACTCCGCACCACCAAAGTATTTAGTCGCCCCCTGGAAAGATAGCCCAGAAAGTTGATATAATCTTTGTATAAGTGGTTTATATGAATCCTTCCGGGTTGAGACCACACGTGAAAATGCCATTGCCATAAATTGACAAGGTAATATTTCCATTTATTCATCAGAAGAGGCATATCTTTTGAAGCCAGAACGGATTTTCCTTGATATCTAACATAATGCATGATAGGATGCTTGAACAGCCATAAGTTGTCCTGAAAATCATTAACAAAGACTTGGACAAGATCTTCTACTTTTCCATAAAAAGAAATTCGCTCAAAAAGGAGTCCTGAAGATGTTGATCGTAAATGAGAAGATTGGTTACGGAGAAAAAAGAAGATTGATTCATATTCATATACATGAGAATTATATAGGAACAAGAAAAATCTTGGATTGCTTGTTGAAAAAATGGAATTTGATTTCTTTGGAGTAATAAGACTATTCCAGTTAAAATACTCATGAAGAAAGAATCGCAATAAATGTAAAGAGGAGGCATCTTTTACCCAATAGCGAAAGGCTCGAACCAAGATTTCCGGGCGAATGGGGTAGGGTATTAGTACATCTAAGACATAGTGTAAATGTGAGAAATTGTTCTCGAAAAAAGGAAATATTGAATGAATTGATTGGAAATTATGAGATTTCGCCATTTCTTTTTCTTTCCCTTCTAAGAAAGCTACTAATCGTAGGGAAAATGGAATTTCCACAATGACTGAAAATCCCTCCGATATCATTTGCGAATAAAATTGATTGTTGTGTCCAATAAATTGATTTGGATTCGAATCCTTAGCATAAATACTCAAATGAATCCGTTGATACGTCCGACTAATTAAACGTTTCACACTGAGTGAACTAGATTTATTGTCATAACCCCCATTTTCCAACGGAATCGTCGATCTATTTAAACCGTGATCATGAGCAAGTGTATAAATATACTCTCGAAAAAGAAGTGGGTATAGGAAGTTGTGTTGCTGAGATCTATCTAGTTCTAAATGGATTTGATATTCTTTCATTTGAAATTAGATTGCAACAAAAGGTAAGGTATTTATTGGATTATCAAATGATACATTGGGTTATCAAATGATACATAGTGCGATACAGTCAAAACAAAGTATTGTAGTAAAGAAAAAAATGGATACCTTGGAAACGGGTAAACTCATTACCGGATTCTCGATTTTATCATTTTTGAATTGGTTTATGTTTGTTATAGTATAAATAGGTGGTTAGAAATCCTTTATTTTTGCAATCCAACCGCTCTTTTGATTTTGGAAAACAAAATATCTTTATCAATATACTGCTTCTTCTACACATTCATCTCCAACCCATAATAGGGACAAACTCATAGTTAGGACTCATTAAAAAAATAGCTAATCGACTCGCGGAAAACCCCTTCCCCGCATTAGGAACTAATATCTTTTTAACGTTTAATTAGATCGGGGAATTATTCAAATTCAATTCAGAAGAGAAGCTCGTTCCTTTTTATTTCCCGAGAATTGGAACCATAAGGCTCTATCCATTTATTCACTCGACCCAACTTTGAATTCCATTTTTTGTTCTGCGCCAACAACTCAAACCCTATTTTGAAGCCATTGAATCAGAATAAAGTATTCTCCAAATTTTCCATTGATACGACATGCTGGTTTTTCCATTCATTCCTTTCAGGATCAGTCGTGGTCTTACAAACTCTCCCGATGGTATGGACGAATCCTTTGTTTCATATAAATGTGTAAAAGATGCTAGCCGCACTTAAAAGCCGAGTACTCTACCGTTGAGTTAGCAACCCGAATAATTCGAATGGGTGGATACAATCGGAATAAAAAAGAAATAAAAGAAAAGAAATGAAATTGCACAACGGAATCAAAATATTAAATTAGCAAGAAATCGACTAACAAAATTTAGAATCGATTGGGAACATAAAAAAAAGACTTCTTGTATAACAGTGAATCCAGCGAACCCATTACTTTAATTTTGAATTTTGAATGAAGTAAAGAAAAAAACCAAACCTCTGTTACGGAGATAAATAGGTACGGAGATAAATGGATCTGTTTATCCTTATCCACGATCGAATTATAGTTGTTCGATACGCTGTTGTCAATATGACGGTGAATGTTGAATATTAATGTTAAGAAAAGAATCTAAAAAAAGAAAATGGCGAAAACAAAAAGAATGAATTTATTAATTTAATTAAAATATTAAAATAAAAAAAATTATAAAATGAAATAAATAAATAATATAGAAAAGAAATAATTTAGAAATGCTTTTGAAAAAAAATCGAAAAGAAAAAGAAAGAACTTGCGTTAGATTTGCACTACATATTTACTATACATAAATACAAATAGATACATAGCTATAGCTGAAAGAATAAAAAAAAAAAGAAATCTCGGGTTGACATTGATTCAATCAATCAATATAAGTAAAATAAACAAGTTGAATCCCTTGTTTTGTGATTTGTTAATAGATTTACAACGACAAACTATAAAAAGCCCGGTTTCGATTGCGAGTAATGTAAATTTTCGATTTCTCGACCCAATTAGTTCGTTGTATTCATTTGATCTTTTTTATATGCATCTTATATCAATAAAATTCTAGCAATAAAATTGATTTTTGTTCTTCTGCTTATTTTTTTTGTCCTTATACTTCCAGAACATTATACTTTATGGGAGCAATATTAAATAGGGATAAAAAATAGGTATGAATAGAACAAAAAAGGGGGGAGTAGTAAAGAAAAAGTTATACAAAACTATATAGGAGTCATCCACACCCTCTTTTTTTATTCTATATCCTCGATGCAATTTCGTTTAATTAAGATGAAGTTCCTTAAAAATCCCAGCCTTCTTTGAAATATCATGAACCGTTCCTGTAGGTTGAGCGCCCTTGTCAAGGAAATCTAAAATAGCAGGAAGATTTAAATGGGTTTGATTATTTATCGGATCATAAAAACCCACTTTCCGAAGATCTCTTCCCTCTCTTCGGGATCGAGCATCGATTGCAACGATTCGATAAACAGCTCATTGGGATAGATGTAGATGAACAATACCCCCCCTAGAAACGTATAAGAAGTTTTCTCCTCGTACGGCTCGAGAAAAAATGATTAGAAATTGTGTGATTTAAGTCCTTCTTTTTCGAAAATTCGAAAAAAAAGCATTCGTACTCTCATAACTCAAGTTGGATAACTTTTAAATAGCCCAAAAGAAAATCTTTAGGGATTTCTTTTTTTGAGTGGTCTCTAACCCCTTTTTTGTTTGTCTCGTTTCGAATCGATTTTTTGATTCTTAATTCCCATTCTGATCTAATTGTTGAGACAATTGAAAACGGTATTTCCTTGTTCCAGGATCCTTTTTATCTTTGCCTTGAATCATTGGGTTTAGACATTACTTCGGTGATCTTTCGTTTTCAAAAATGGCGGCAACACACCCCTTTTTGCGATTTTTTTCTATCAAAGAATCATACGAACAATTGATTCCTGCATGATACACTTTTCATCGAAAGAGTTTTACCAATTCCAACAAATTGTCGTTTTGGATTTCAAAATTGTTCGAATCAGATTCTTTCAATTTATATATCGAAAATATACTTACGAAGTTTGTTACAACTTATTGATTGGTATTAACCCTAGATCCTTGCCCCTGCGAAATGAACAAATACTTTCTACTCAAGCTCCATCATGTCCTATTTACACTACACCCCAACAAAAAACGAGAATTCTAGTAGAACAGAACAAAGTATGTCGAGCCAAGAGCCCATTCATTTCTAGATAATCTACAATCTAAAATGGCGGATGAAAAAAAAATCCACAGCGGATCGTGTCCTTCAAGTCGCACGTTGCTTTCTACCACATCGTTTCAAACGAAGTTTTACCATAACATTTTTTCGAGTTTTGAACCGGTATGTAATTGATTCAATTATGGAATCATGAATAGTCATTGCTTCGGTCAATACCCAGTCCTTTTTCCTTCGATATGAAAGGAATAGTTAGTTAATTTATGAGGAAGAAGCCTCAGTAAGAATTGAATTTCACCCTCTATTTTAATTTTATTGTTTTCATTTTATTGCATGAATGCTTCTTTTTATTTCTAAATAAAACAAAAAAGAACACGAATAAAAATAAAAAGAAAATAAAGTAAAAAGTAAATATAGAGGATGAAGATATATGAATGGACCCCGTCTCAATTATTAATTATGATTAAATACATTTCCAATTATTAATTAGAGCCAAACATCAAATACCTCCAGCTCAAAGAAAATTAATCCATATGAAACTCGATTGATTATGAGATCTTACATCGCTCACGAACTCGTATGGACCCCACTCCCAATTCATTCTGGGGGATGATTAATCATAAATAAAAATAGGATCCTATTTGATACGGGATGCTAGACTCTTTTGTATAGATAAAAAGCCAAAAGGGTCCAGATTACGTCATTCTTTACTATAATTGTTCTTTTACCCTAAACCGGTCTTAGAAACTTAATTCCATTGATTGAATTCAAACAGTACACGAATACCCTCTTGTTTAGATTTCAAGAAATGAAATAAAAAATTGGGGAGGTTTTCGCATTTCGATTTAGAATGTATCCTTGCAAATTCACGGAGGTCGGGTATGTAGGGATTTTTTAAGCCACTCACTTACATATCAAAGTGAAAGGGAGGGGGAGGGCCCATCCGACTTTTTTTGAATTCAAACTCTTGTGATCTATGTTGCCATCTTACTTGGATCACAAATGGATTCCATTTTATTTTCGTATTATTTGAACTCGATTCAATTTATGAAAAAACATCTTATTCAGAGAAGAGTTTTGAAAATTCGAAACAAGAAGTCCATTTTATCAAAAATTAGACTCTTAAAAAAATTATACTCTGAAAGAGAGGTTGCTCAAAAAAGTAATTTGGAGTCTGATATTCGGATATATA